ATCTCCCCCTTTTTCAGCGCAAAAATTGAAGATTTAGTTACGATTGAAAGTTTTGTACTATCATCCATAGATCCTTTATTCATACTCATTCAATTGGAAAAATTGAACCAATCAAAAAAATTATGCTTCTCGACTCCATAATCCAAATTTTTTATTAAGATTCTGATTGCCTTTTGGATAGAAATCGTGAGAATGTATATTCTTTCCTCAAATGTCCTATTGAGGGGGAAAGGATTAAATCTTTTTAAGAAATAAAGTTTTTGATCGGAATATGAAAAAAACGGAAAGACCCCTTAACTATTTAAGTTGTTAATAGAACGAATCACACTTTTACCACTAAACTATACCCGCTACATATTCATTATTGGATATGAATGGACTATTTGTCCAACAAAGTAATCAGACGTAGTCAAGATAGCATCAGAATCATTAAAATTCCAGCATTAACACGTATTTTGTTCTGCTGCGGCGCGGGATTGAAAAAAAAAGAATAGGTGAATAGCAAAAAGTTTAGTCAAATTTAAATAATTTAATTAAATAATTTAAATAGTGTACTAAAGTTTTAAGTATTCTTTTTTTGAAACTTCCCTTAACTTGAACCGGCAGATTTTCTGAATTCGGGTAAATTGGGCCTCAAACTTTCAAGCTTGTCCTTTGCTTTGAACAAGTAAAAGATTTAAAATCTTAGAAATATGTGTTTTCTATTTGAGATTCTTTCTCTTATAAGATTTCTAAGATCTATTTCTTTTCTTTCTTAATACTTCCTTCTTATTAAGATTTCTTAAGTTTTCTTAAGTGAATTAGAATTATTCAGATGAATAGAATACTGAACTTCAACTTTCATTTATAATGAAATTCGTTTTTCATTAATGAATTTCTGAATCTTATACTTAAGAATAAGAAAAGAAAGACGAAAAATATTAAAAATATTCGTACTATATTACATTACTATTATACTCTAATACTATTACTAGATATTACTAGAACATACTAGATATTACTAGAACAGAACACTTTTACTATAAAGACTAAATATTCTAATTTAGACTCTAATTTACTAGAATTACTTAGAAGATACTAAGAATAGATATAGAATCTCTAACATTTTAGATTTCAATTTCATATTTCAATATAGAATATATCATATTCATATTAAGATAGAATTATAGAATATTCTATATTAATCTAGATATAGATAATTTCTTAAAGAATTTCTAAGATAATCTATCTATTAGAATCTTATCTAATTTCTAAGAATTAGGAATGGCAATGAAAATTACTCTTCTTGTTTCAAGAAAAATTTTTCTTCGTTGGAACAAAAGAAGTACTGGCCCGGCCAGTACTTATACTTAACCAGGCCGGGGAAATGAACCTTTTGTACAAAATAAAAGAAGTAAGGTATTCTTTCTATTGGAGAAATCTGTTTCGAAGAAAATAAAAATGGTTCTCAATCTTCACTTCACGTGTGAAATCACATGAGAGATTTCCAATTTGGAATGGGGAGAGATGGCTGAGTGGACTAAAGCGTCGGATTGCTAATCCGTTGTACGAATTATTCGTACCGAGGGTTCGAATCCCTCTCTCTCCGACCCCCCTAATAACTTGAGATTTTAGAATCGGAAGAAATTTCGATTATTTTCTTTTATGAATCTTTTCTATTTATCTAGCATCTATTCCATTTATTTCTACATTTACCTATGAAATACCTATGAAAAAAAAGTAAAAACGAATCTCATCTCTTTTTTTATTCTTCACGCCCAGGATTACGCCCCGGATCATTAGATAAGAATCCGAAGATGAAGAGAGAAACAAAGAATATGACTACTGTGTAAACGAATAGTTTAAGAGTAAGCATTACAAATCTCCAAGATAAGATCTTTTTTTTTAAGGAAATAGATCGCCTATTTTACGACACACACTATACACTATTTTGACACTATTTTGATATGACGCTCTAAAGATGAAAAAAGAAGGAAGTTTTTTTTTCAATTTCTTTTTACGAATTTCTTTCTAATGTAATATTCTAATGTAATAAGATTCGTATTTTTTCATTACCAAAGATTTCTTGCCATATCCATATCTATAATTAGATATTGTATGGAATCTTATAAAGGAAAGGTCAGAACAAAAGAAGAAATAAGTTGATTAGCTAATTAAAGATCATCGCCCCCTTCCCTTATTCACCCTTATTCAATTTCAATATAATATACAATAGAAAATATCAGAATTTCGCTTTTTGAATCGAGGGTTCCTAATTTCCAGACTTATCTGAATCTTATTTCTGATCTTATTTATTTTAAGAAGAAAAATCTCATCTTTTTTTTATCGAAGAAATTCTGAATTGAATCGAGATTTTCTTTTTATCGAAAACTTACAGCAGCTTGCCAAACAAAGGCTAAGAGAAAAAAGAGTAAAGGGATAATCGGCATAACGTCTACGATTGGATTGAAAAAGGCATAAGCCTCGGGCAATTTGGCGAAGAAAAAACTACTCGAAGAAAGGGTAGAATTAAGACAGATACAGATTAAACTAAAGATATTAAACATAACAAATATTCTTTTCTTGTTCTTAAAGATTAAAATGAAATTGAAATGATAAGAAATTATCAGATTGGATTGAGTTGTTTTTCTGAGGGATTTTTGAAAAGAAAAAAGCAGATAAAAGAAAGAAATTCTGATTTTTCTTTGACTTCTCCCCAATCAAGAATCCTTCCTTACATTATCCAATCAAATAAGAATACAAGGAATTCTATTTTCATACAATATCTTAATTGAATTCTAAGTAATGATCAATTAATCTATATCTATTGTGTTGAATCCCAGCGACAACATGTCCTATATTTCTTTTGGTTGGTTATTGACGAATAACCAATATTTAGCTTAGTTTTTCTTAGACCAAATCAAAATGGGGCGTGGCCAAGCGGTAAGGCAACGGGTTTTGGTCCCGTTACTCGGAGGTTCGAATCCTTTCGTCCCAGATCGTTTGCATCAGAAACGAAGGATTCTTCTCTAATTGAAATTGAAAATTGAATTCAACAATTTTATGTTTCATGTTGGATACACTGAATTCTAAGATTTATTATTAGAATCATATCTTTTTTTTTTTACTTTTTTACTAAAGTATTTTATTCTTAAATATTCGTGATTATTTTCGTTAACGATTCTTTGTTTTCTAGGATGGAGATGGAGATGATGATGGAGATGGAGATGGATGCCAAAAGATCAGAATCCGAGGATTCTGATTTTCTCTTTGATCTTACCTTACACGAGACTTTTTCTACTCCATAATAATGAAAACAAAGAAACTTTATTCTCAAACTATCTCTCTGATTTAAATGAAATGAAAATCAGATTCAATTGGAGATGGTAAATAATAAGTAAATAATAATATGAGAATCATGAAATCATATTTCATAAATAAAAAATGAGAAAATAATCATACTTCATGATTAATATTCATATTAGAATATATTAATACATAAATTTAATACATAAATACATAATTCTTACATAAGAATATATATTCTATAATTGAATATTTATGAATATTGAAATGAAATATTTAGTTTAGTATAGTTATTAGTTAGTATAGTATTTAGTTAAAGTGGCTAAAAACTTTTATCCATTCATGGGGATTTCTTTTTCATTTGAATGAAATGAAAGTCAAAGGTTTTTTTTGAGGTTTCTAATTTATTTTTTGAAAAGGAAAAGAAGGATCTTTTATGATGGACAATCTCGAAAGATTTGTTGAAGATGTAAATAAGTTTGCTTAAAACTTATTTGTTTTTTTCATGTGATATTATTCATATGAGAAAATCTGGGGTAATTTGAAGTGAAATCTCCGGATAAACACTTCTTTTTCAGTGTAGATTATTATGTATCGGTTCAACCAATGACTATTCATTATTCCATATTGAATCAATTGCATACGGTTCCAATTTAAAATAGAATCAAAATTATAGGGATGTTATGGTAAAACTTCGTTTGAAACGATGTGGTAGAAAGCAACGTGCGACTTGAAGGACATGATTGGATGTGGATTCTGACATCCACCATTTTCTATACGAATGAAGATGCTCTTGTCTCGACATAGTTTGTTCTGCTAGGAACCTAATTGGATTTGTCTTGGGTTGCTAAATAAAGATACTAATGGTATAGAAAGGTATAGCATATGATGGAGCTCGAGCAAAAATGATTGATTCATTTATCGGGGGAATAATCTAGGGTTAGTGACAATCAATAAGTTAGACCAACTTTGTAAATAGATCATCAATATAGAAATATAGATAAACGGAGAGGTTCAAATTTGAACAAGTTTTTGAAATGAAAAAGAAATCAAATTTGTTGAAATTTTCAAACTGTTTCGATCAAGAGTGTATCACAAAGGAATCAATCGTTCGTATTATTTTTCCCTTTTCCATAGAAAAAACAAAAGGTATGTTGCTGCCTTTTTGAAAATTTTGAAAAGGAGTAAGGATCACCGAAGTAATGTCTAAACCTAATGATTTCACAAAGCGCAAAGCAAAGACAACAAATTCCGGAACAAGGAAACACTATTTTTACTAGTCTCAACAATTGGATCAGAATGATAAAAAAAAATAGATCCGAAAGGAGACAAAAAAAGAGGTTAGAGACAGCTCAAGAAATTCTAAGGATTTCCTTTCAAACTCTTTCAAAACTACCCAACTTGAGTTAGGAGTACGAATGAATTTTCTTTTCTTTTTCTGTAAAGAAGCAAAAAAGGCTCAAATTACAGTCTAATTCTTTATGGATCCATTTTTATTCCTATCTATCTATATAGATAGAAATAAAAATTCTAGAAATTAGAATCATTTTTTCTTGAGCCGTATGAGGAGAAAACCTCCTATACGTTTCTAGGGGGGCATTTTTTATTTACATCTATCCCAATGAGCCATCTATCGAATCGTTGCAATTGATGTTCGATCCCGAAGAGAAGGAAGAGATCTTCGAAAAGTGGGTTTTTATGATCCGATAAAGAATCAAACTTATTCAAATGTTCCTGCTATTTTATATTTCCTTGAAAAAGGTGCTCAACCCACAGGAACTGTTTATGATATTTTAAGGAAGGCAGAATTCTTTAAAGAATTTCGAGTTTCTTTTGATAAAAAAGAAAGTAAAAAAAAGAATCGTGAATAAAAAAAGGATAGGGTAACTAACTTTGTGTAATTCTTTATTCAAAGTTTCTTCTTTTTTTGTTCTATTCATACTTATTTTATTCTTCTTTTTCTTATTCGTATTTTTTTCTTGCTTCTTTTTGTCGAACCCCCCAACAAGGGGGGTTCTTCTTGTATTTGTATTGTACCTTTCTTTTTTTGATTAAAGAAAGCCGCTATTTTTTCTATCTTTACCTTTTCCTTAATTCCTTCTTTTTTTTCCGCTCAAAGTTCTTATTTATTCTTTATGTTGTGCTAATCCAACACAAATTTCTATAGAATTTCTTGAAATTTGTTTTCTAAAAAGTCCATTCATATTGACAATGGCGTCTCAAACAAATATAATTTGATCGTATATAAATAGATCTTTTTATCCCCATTCCCTTATTGGATCTTTCCTTCACTTTAGTAAAATTAGTAAAATGGATGAGTTTGCTGGATTTTTTTTATTTCGATCATATCTACACCTCATATTGATCCGGGTTGCTAACTCAACGGTAGAGTACTCGGCTTTTAATTGCGACTATGATCTTTTACACATTTGGATGAAGGAATTCGTCTAGACTATTGGTAAAGTTTATAAGACCGCGACTGATCCTGAAAGGTAATGAATGGAAAAAAAAGCATGTCGTAAACAGAATAGAAAAAAGAATAATATAATCATAGAAAAAGAAGATTTCTAGTACTCATAATAGAAATAGAACGAGAATTTTTCTTTTTATAACAATTTTTAAGTTCAGTAAAGTATTTCGGGTCTAGTGAATAAATGGATAGAGCCTTATGGCTCCAATTCGAGTAAGACAAAAAAGAAACGAGCTTCCTTTCTTAATTTGAATGATTACCCGATCGAATTACTAATTATACGTTAAAAATAGATTAGTGCCTGATGTGGGAAAAGGTTCTCTTGTAAATTGTGAGTGGACCATTGATTCTTTTTTTTTATGAATCCTAATTATTCTTTATTGTGGATTGGAGACGGATGTGTAGAAGAAATAGTATAGTGATAAAAAAAGAATCTTTTCCAAAGTCAAAAGAGTGATTGGGTTGCGAAAATAAAAGATTTTTACCCCTTTTTCTTATTGTTATTTTCTATTTTCTTTCTTTTTCTTTTCTTGTTATTCTAGTTATATTAACAAGGAAAAGAAAACCAAATTGGATATTGGATAGAAAGGGAAAGGAAAAAGATCTGTAGATTGGGCTCTCTGTCTCCGGGGTATATATTCTTTATTTGTTCTGACTTTTATATAATCTTTTACTTCTTAAATTCTCATTATGTTTTTTACATCAAAGTACAGTATAAAAGTCTATATATATATAAGTATACACAGTGCATAGTCTATATATATATTAATAATAGACTATATTATTAGTATTAGAACTATATTATTAGTATTAGAATATCTTATTAGAATTCTTTCTTAGAATAATAGAAGAATTTCTTCTTCTATCGCATACGCCGTTCTGACCATATTGCACTATGTATCATTTCATAACACAAGAAGTGCCTCTCTTTTTTGGTTACATTATAAATGTATTTCAATAGCAGAATTACAAATTACAAGGATATTTAGATTGAAAAAAGATAGATTTCGGCAACAAAACTTCCTATATCCGCTACTCCTTCAGGAGTATATTTACTCACTTGCTCATTATCATAGCTTAAATAGTTTTATTTTTTACGAACCTGTGGAATTTCTAGGTTATGACAGTAAATTTAGTTTAGTACTTGTGAAACGTTTAATTATTCGAATGTATCAACAGAAATCTTTGATTTCTTCGGTGAATTATTCTAACCAAAATGGATCTTGGGAGCACAAGAATTCTTTTTCTTCTCATTTTTCTTCTCAAATGGTATCAGAAGGTTTTGGAGTCATTCTGGAAATTCCATTCTCGTCGCAATTAGTATCTTCCCTTGAAGAAAAAAGAATACCAAAATATCAGAATTTACGATCTATTCATTCAATATTTCCCTTTTTAGAGGATAAATTATCGCATTTAAATTATGTGTCAGATCTACTAATACCCCATCCCATCCATCTGGAAATCTTGGTTCAAATCCTTCAATGTTGGATCAAAGATGTTCCTTCTTTGCATTTCTTGCGATTGTTTTTCCACGAATATCATAATTTGAATAGTCTCTTTACTTCAAAGAAATCCATTTACGTATTTTCAAAAACAAAGAAAAGATTCTTTTGGTTCCTACATAATTCTTATGTATATGAATGCGAATATCTATTCCTGTTTCTTCGTAAACAGTCTTCTTATTTACGATCAATATCTTCTGGAGTCTTTCTTGAGCGAACACATTTCTATGGAAAAATAGAATA